TGTGATCTAATATTTCTATCAAGCATGAGTTCTATTACAAGGTATCGAGCCTATGAATCTATTCCCTGTTTTTTATTTGTGATTCAGTGGGTAGTCCTTGAATCTAGAAAGAATACAGAAATAGAATAAGAGTCCACTTCGAATTCAAATGAAGAAATAATCAAAAATGTTGTTTTGTTTCCAGATATCTCAATTGGTCAAATTTGAAGCAATTGCCTCCTTTCAATGAATGCCCGAAAGAACCGTTTCAAGTAATGAATATTATTCGTATTTCGAGACGAAAGAACTCCCTTTCTATTAAAATATTCAATATTTCGAAAAAATGTCGCTGGCTACTCATAGTCCCGGAATAATTGAGATCAATTTCTGAAGAATACTGTGATCAAAAATGAGTGGCAAAACAAGAGAGAAATTGGATAGTTATTGTTATAAGAAATCCAATCGTTTGATCATTAAGGAACCCAAAAGAAAGGATAAAAAGAAACGTCGATTGACAAAAGAAAAGAGAGATAATTTACAAGATATGATCTATCTGTATCTAATGTATCAATTCAAAATATTGGACCTAAAAGAAAAAGAGAAATTTTTTTCTTTATTCCGAAATGTTTTGATATATGAGATGAATCCATTATTTCTATTTGTTACTTGTTTTGTTACTGAATTGAGTTGAGTGGATTTCCATAATCCACATAAAAGACCATTTTTGCGGACAAAAACAGTTTTGTTTTATGGCTGTTCCATATACGTCGACTTTGGCTCGAATGAGCGTTCTGAAGAAACTTCAGTTAAGTTATGCTATAGAAAAAGAGGATTTTCCCTCCTGATGAGAAAGCATTTATTCTTCAGTTCATTTCAAAATACTTCAATTGGTACACGCAAGAAATAGGCCAATTCGGCAGCTTTTTGTTCAATTTCTCGTGGAGTCAAATTCTCATCAGTACGAGTCAAGGGAATAGCCCCCTGGCCTCCTATTTCCATATAAAGGACACGACGGGCATAAATACCCTCTTTAACTTCTATTCTGATGGACTGAATATCTTTCATAAGGAATCGAAGGAAGATGCGACGATTTTTTCCAGGAAATCCCCAACGAAAAATACACACTATTCCTTCTTTTCTATCGAATCGATCATAACCACTACCTACATTCCACGCAATTGTGCACCACAAATAGGAGCTAATAAAGAGACCTGCGATCCCATAGAAAGACATCACGATCCCTTGTGGAAAAAAAATGATTTGCTGAGACGGAAATAAAGATATCAAATTCCTACCAAGATAACTCGAAGTTCCAACCAATAAGAATCCTAATGAACCTAAAAAAAGGATAAAGGCCCAGCAAAAATTACTTGTTTTTCGAGACCCCGTTATAAGTTCTATCCATATCTGTTCTGATCGCCAACTCATACTAGATCCAGTTGCATTTTATTGGAATTGAGAGAATAACCCAAATGAATTTGACTTTACTCTTTGTGTTTCCGAAGTAACTCTCATCAACTAGCACTATTCTGATGTGAACCTTTAGGAGTAATTCATCGAATTGGTTAGATCTAAAATAATAACATCCCCTTCATATGATCCCCTATAGATATCTACACACATTTAGATACATTGACTTTCCATTTCAGACATCCGCCGATCTTGATCTATTTGAAAATAGCTATAATTCATTTACCCATATATCATGTTTCCGCATGCATAAAAGCTCTTTCATTTATGTTCGGAGGAAACCACCCCTTATACCCTATTCCACTAAATAGATATCTGTGTTATGATTCAAGTCTAAGTCTTGAAAAAAAAATGGATGGTCCCATTGGATCTAAAAAATCTTGTTTTTTTGAATAGGAAGAGATAAAGAAGCCATTGCCATTGCCGGAACTACTAGGCCTACTAAAGGCACCAAAACAGAGGGTAAGTCGAGATTTATCATAGAATGGGTACCTCGATTTTGTTATTCTTATATTTATATTGTTATAAAGATATCTTATAATAATTATAATTAGTAAGTATATAATTACTAATTAATTAGAATTCGTATATAATTATACTATAAGTGAGTATATATAATAATTGAGTATATAATAAGTGCAAGGAATGTAGAACTAAATAAATGGACTTATTCATTTCATTTTTCTACATGAAATATATGTATGATAATCCATTTATTATTCTTCTTCTTGTCTTATAATTTAAAAGAAAGAGTTTCTTACAAATTTCCGAAAGATTCGTTAGAATCCGATCCAACAGGGATTATTAGAAAAAATGGGGATTCTCGGGAGATATAGAAAGATGCAAGACTCTATATCTATATTTGAATTATATTATATACATACGTAAGAAGGGAATATGAAATTCGTTTTATTTGCCTTGCCTAATTTCGCGAAAGGAAAAATTTGCTCTTTTATCTTGTTGATAGAGACGTGATGATTACTAATCAGGAATATGGGTAAAAAAAAAGATCTCGAGAAAAAAAAAGCATTTTTCACAACTTTTGATCCTT